CCGCAGATGCATACTAGAACCACGATGATTTAATAAAAAGACGCAGCTAAGCCTAAAGATTCCCTGAGTAAGAATGATTGGATCATCACTTATTTCACGAATAGATAAAATGAAGAAAATCTAAAGAAACCTTTGGCTTTGAGTCAAAATAAGCAGAAATGGGTGTTTAAAAGAAGAACTTTCGATTTCTCAATTCGAATTCTTTGAAAAAACTTTTTGGGGTCCGGCCGCGAGGTCTGAATATTAAGTATGAATCATAGTTAAAATAGTTCGGAATCGATTTCCTCTATTCCGTGTTTCAGATACTCGACTAAATATCCGACGAAGTAGAACCGTCTCTCTGAAGATGACAGACCCCTTCTCTGTCCGATCAATAGGATCCATTCTAACAAGTCACACACTCATATTCCAGAAAGACAGAACAAAATTCCACGATCGAACTACCAAAAGAGGCTAAAAATCCGAGCTCGAAAGAATTCATGTGGTATTGAAAAGCTAGATTGGAGTTCTTATCAAGCTAATTCATTGAAATTCCATCCAATAAAACGGAAGAATTATAAATCTCCAAAATAATAGATAGAAATACCGCAAATAAGGCCATTGCGACACCCATCAAGGGGGTCGTTCCCCACCCCGGAGCGACTTTACCATATTCCGAATTCAATGGTTTTAATAAACTGCCCACATTCGTTCGTTTTGGACCGGATCGAGAATCGTTCTCAACAGTTTGTGTCACCATAAATCCTAGTGTAGTCATTGAGATCTGTTGACTTTGTATACTCTTCCGTTGTACATAAACGATCTTATCATAGATCCGTTGTGTTCTTGAAATTTTATAATAATGGAAACAGCAACCCTAGTCGCCATCTTTTTATCTGGTTTACTTGTAAGTTTTACTGGGTACGCCTTATATACCGCTTTTGGGCAACCTTCTCAACAACTAAGAGATCCGTTCGAGGAACATGGGGACTAGTTGAAGTAATGAGCCTCTCAATATTGGGAGGCTCATTACTTCAATTGAAATCGAGAGAATGCAAATTCATTTTTTAGTTGGAACTTTAGGCGGTTCTCTAAAAAAGATAGCAAAAAAAATGATGCCTAGTGTTGAGACTAAGAGGAATGTATAAACCAATGCTTCCATAGATTCGATCGTAATTTAGAATTATAGCTTCCATACCTATTTGTTTTTTCTTTCTTTTATTGGGGACCATATCCCGGCTCCCGAAAGAGCAAGCGACAAAAAAACGGGGAGGCAAGATTTCTCTGCTACCCTCTATCAATATCAAACTCACTAACAAATCATAATAAAGAAAATAGATTCGAAAGCCATCAAAAGAAGGTTGGATCAGACTACTTGTCTTCTTGTAGTTGGATCTCCAAGTTTTTGGAAGGCTCCAAATTCTACTTGAGCATCCAAATCTGGGTCAATCCCAGCAAAAACATCTCTGAACAGGGTTCTAGCACCATGCCAAAGGTGTCCGAAGAAGAAGAGCAAAGCAAATGAAGCATGTCCAAAAGTAAACCAACCCCTTGGACTGCTCCGAAAAACACCGTCGGATTTCAAAGTAGCACGATCTAATTCAAAAATTTCACCCAATTGAGCGCGTCTAGCATATTTTTTCACAGTCGCAGGGTCATTATAACTGACTCCATTGAGTTCGCCACCGTAGAACTCAACAGTTACACCGACTTGTTCGACACTATACTTCGACTCGGCTCTTCGAAAAGGAACATCCGCTCGAACAATCCCGGCTCCATCTACCAAAACGACCGGAAATGTTTCAAAAAACGTGGGCATACGGCGTACAAAAAGTTCACGACCTTCTTTATCTCGAAAGAGAGGATGTCCTAACCATCCAACCGCTATTCCATCCCCGTTATCCATTGAACCCGCCCTGAATAATCCCCCTTTTGCCGGATTATTGCCGATGTAATCATAAAAGGCTAATTTTTCAGGAATTTTAGACCAAGCTTCGGATAAACTTTGATTTTCGGCTAACCCAGCACTAATTCGTCGATATATCTCTTGTTGAAAGTACCCCTGATCCCATTGATAACGAGTCGGTCCAAACAATTCGATTGGGGTAGTTGCTGAACCATACCACATAGTTCCGGCAACAATAAAAGCTGCAAAAAAGACAGCAGCAATACTACTGGAAAGGACCGTTTCGATATTACCCATGCGCAATCCCTTGTATAGACGTTGGGGTGGTCGGACGCTAAGATGGAATAGGCCGGCTAATATGCCCAATGTCCCAGCCGCAATATGATGAGAGGCTATTCCTCCCGGAACAAAAGGATCAAAACCTTCCACGCCCCACGCTGGATTTACCGGTTGTACTTTTCCAGTTAGTCCATAAGGATCGGACACCCATATTCCCGGACCATACAAGCCTGTTACATGAAATGCACCAAAACCAAAGCAAGCCACCCCCGCGAGAAATAAATGAATTCCAAAGATCTTGGGCAAATCCAACGAAGGTTTTCCTGTACGTTCATCAGTAAATATTTCTAGATCCCAATACACCCAATGCCAGATAGCTGCTAAAAAGCACAAGCCCGAAAACACAATATGCGCTCCGGCGACACCTTCGTAACTCCAAATACCCGGAGATGTTAGAGTCCCTCCTGTGATACCCCAGCCACCCCATGAATTGGTTATTCCTAACCGTGTCATGAAGGGTATGACAAACATACCCTGTCTCCACATTGGATCCAGAACGGGGTCAGAAGGATCAAAAACTGCTAATTCATACAGAGCCATCGAACCGGCCCAACCAGCAACCAGAGCTGTATGCATTATATGAACAGCAAGCAACCGGCCGGGATCATTCAATACGATCGTATGAACACGATACCAAGGCAAACCCATGAAAATACCCCTTTCTCAAAGAAAAAAGACACTACGCAACTTTATTGCATTGGACACGACTCTACTCTGCCGATGTTACGTCTCTCGAGGAGAGGGCGATTCGTTCAGAGCAAGGGTTCATAATTTGTTTGATTCTATTAGGAAGAATGGAACAATTTCGTTCGTAGGAAAAAAGAGAAGCAGATTTATTCTATACTCGATAAGTACCAATACGCAACGGGCCGCTTGATGCCTTTTCTATAAACGAATGTGCCCATCCTTTTTCATGATTCCAGGGGCCTAGTTCTAAGAATTGATCTTATTCATTCTGTCTTTCTTGATGCATTTTGAATAAAGAACAATATTCGAAAAACCCTTCTTACGTTTTTCCAGCTAAAGTAGAATATTTTTTGATTGTTTCTTTCATTTAATGCCTGTTGGTGTGCCGAAAATACCTTATGATATTCCTGACGACGACGAAGACGAGGAAGCAACTTGGGTTGACTTATAGTGCGACTTGGCAGATCTATTGGGTCATAGGGCTTTCCCCCTTCTCTCCCCGATCAAGAGATCCTCTATTTCGCCGAAAAAAGATGAATTAGATCATCAAAAATTTGGAGCGTGAAGTGCAATTCGATCCTTTTTTTAAGGGGAGTCAAAGTACTATTATTAATTTCAATAATTTATGGGTGGCTCGGTTGGACTAAGAAATTGAAATATCCAGACTTCGTTTAAAAAAACCAATTGGTAATATATCTACCATTACGCATTAGAAAGGGATTCCTCTTTCTAAAGAAATCTTCTTTGGAAATAGAAGTGATTTTAAACTGTTCTCTTAATCAATTAAGGAATAGGTATAAAGACCTCAAATATTTGCCGAGTGAGAAAAAAGAAGTGGTAAGGAGAATATTTGTCCTATATGTGCAAATCAACGGCGGGCAGATCTTTACCCGGAGTAGAGTATAAACCTAAAAAGAGTAAGATAAAAGAGGCCCAGTTTGGAACAAGAAAATGACATCGTGATTTGAATTGGATCGCGAGGAAAGAATCCATCAATGAAAAGTGAATTCGATCCGTTTAATGAATTCTTTTTTCTAAGGAAAGGAATCAAAACTCAGCTTTATTGAAAAATCGAAGAAAAATTAGGAGTCAGTACAGAGCATGCTCTGAAATCCGAAAGGGGATTGGAATATACACATTGATTTTTTTGCAAATTTTTTGAACCGTATGCGCCAAATGGCGCCTGTACGGTTCCTCCGGAATCCAATTTTCACCTAATCGACCGACTTTATCGAGAAAGAGCACTTTTTTTATTCAAAAACCTTAGTCCCGAGACGGCAAATCACATTGTCGGTCTTATGATATTTCTGAATATCGACGATTCGGACCGAGAGCAATTTTTATTTATAAACTCTACGGGCGGAGGAGTAATGCATGGGCTAGCTGTTACTAATACGATAAATTTTGTGCTCCCAGATGTGCATACAATCTGTGTGGGAGTAGCCGCTTCAATGGCAGCTTTTATCCTGGCCGGCGGCTCACAGACTAAACGTACAGCATTCCCTCACGCTTGGCGCCAATGAGGTTTTATTTGAAAGAAAAAAGACGACTATGCCTTCGCCATATGAAAAATGAATCTCCATATGAAATATTAAAAAAAAAGTAATAATAGCATGGCACTTTGAATTCGATATACAAAAGGTTTTTTCAAAGCATTAGATTTTTTATCGAGAGAGTAGTATGAGAGAAAAGGTATTTCCGATGGGTTCTTATCTATCGGCAGTGCAGTTCAGCGTCACAAACTTTTTTTCACAAGATCTCTTACTAATATTTCTGTTCTGAACGAGTGAAAAAAAGATTCTTTTTTCCTTAGGTTATTTAATCAAATAAAAAGCAACTTTGGGATTGCTTAATCATAGACAAAAAAGAAATATAAAAAGCAACGGAACCATCATAGTAGTTTTTAACTCCCACGCAAGGAAGGGTGGTAATTTGATCATTTTCCGATCGGGGTCTAATCAATCCGAGTTTTCTCTTTCGTTGGGGGGGCGTAAGGATCAATTTTATTCGAGAGCCGTATGCAATGCATAGAAAGATGCCTGTACGGTTGTTCAATTCTATCTTTTTTCGTGCTAGTCTTTTCTCTTTCTTTTATCTTCCCTTCATCATGTGCAATAGAAAAACCTTTTATTTTATTATATCATCAGGGTAATGATCCACCAACCGAAAAGTACTTTTATAAAAGGCTACATGGAAGAGGTAATCACGGATACAGCTTTGGTGCTAAAAATACGTGAAGAGATCACAAAGTTTTTTGTACAAAGATCGCACAAACCTTTCTGGATGGTCTACGAAGACCTGGAAAGAGATGCTTTTCTGTCAGCCGAAGAAGCCAAAGCTTATGGAATTGTTGATTCTATAGGGCTAAAAGGGCTTCCAAGGCTTGAAGGACGTAGTATCCCTACCGACCGAGTGGACCCGGAATAATCCGGGTAATCCGGTTAGGATGGATCTAAACCATCCAATTCTATCTATATCTATGATTCAACATGCCAACGATTAAACAACTTATTAGAAAGACAAGACAGCCAATCAGACATGTCACAAAATCACCCGCTCTTAAGAGATGCCCTCAACGTCGAGGAACGTGTACTAGGTTGTATGTGCGACTCGTTCCGATCATGAGCTAGAACAAAGGAAAGCGAACAAGTTTCCAGTCTCAAAGGTCAGTACCGGTGAATAGGCTGGAATGAAAAAATGAACTCTATTTACTATCGAAAAAACGAAAAGGGATCATATGCCTTTCATTGTGTAGGAAATTTATGGTTTCCCTTGGTGTAAATTCAATCACCTCAATTTAAGAATTCTCCATTGGTAGCAAATGCTTATCCATTAAGCGGAGGAACTCGTGGTTTCAATTTCAATCGGCCACCCTCTTGCAAGAACGGACTAACAGGGTCAGCTATCCAGCCAATCCTCATAATTAAATACCGTTACTGTATAGGTAGATCTCGTTGTGAAGACCTAGTTACTGGATAATTCATGGGTAGAGCTAAAGAATGGGAACTATACAAGTTCCCAATAGCATTCATTAAATGACGTTAAAGGCTCCGGTGTATAGAGAAGACCTCACCGTTTAAGAAGGAACCATAGAAACGATGGAATCCACGATTGCTTTAGAAGTTCTATTTTTTATTATCTTTTTCATACCGAGTAGAATCCAATTTCAAATTGTGAGGTCAAAGAAAGGTCTTGCAAAATAAAAAATCGTGGTCGGGAAGGTTATCGTAGCCAAAGCCATTGGAATTTTGAGTTTATACATTGGAAAAACTTATTGTGTTATTAATCGACTAGAAAGGGGGAAAAAGAATAACTGCAAGAACGGAAATCAATTAGTTATTCGACAAAGTTTGATTTATGCATATTCAATGACCAGAACTAGACGGGGATATATAGCTCGGAGACGTAGAAGAAAGGCAAGTTCATTTATAGCAAGTTTTCGGGGAGGTCCTTTAAAGACTCAACAAGACATAAGAGCTTTGGCTTCGTCTCATCGGGATAGGAACGAGCAAAAAAGAAATTGTCGTCGTTTGTGGATCACTCGAATCAATTCAGTAATTCGTGAAGGTTGGGTATACTATAACTATAGTACATTAATCCATGATCTATACAAGAGACAGTTGCTTCTTAATCGTAAAATACTTGCGCAAATAGTTATAGCAAATAAAAACTGTCTTTATCTACTTTCCAATGAAATCATAAAAAAAGTAAATTGGAAGGAATCTGCCGGAGTAATTTAAACGGAGTTCCCCGGAGAATGACCTCCGGGAAAGTCGAGTCAAAACGAATCAAGAAAGAGGACTCAACACTTTCAATCAACAATTTGGAGTTTGACTTTTGAATCCGATTTTTGATTTCTTTTTGTCTTACGAAACGAGAAGCAAAGCCGGTCCGGATTGTCGAATTTTTGCACAAAGCATCAATCGACGTTTCAGTTCGGGTGTGAATGTGCATTCCAGTGAGGAAAGAGTAAGCCTATTTTTTTTTTTGTCTCTCACAGTCGACTTCTATTTCTGTCTCTCTGACTTATATTTCTTTCGGTCTGACTTATATTTCTTTCGGACTCTCGCGGTCGACTTGTTTCTTTCCCCTGGTTTCTCATTAGTAATAAACGGTAACGAAGATAAAATACGAGCTTGTTTTATAGCAAGAGTCATTAATCGTTGTTGTTTCAAGGTCAATTTATTTACTCGTCGAGATAATATTTTTCCTTGCTCACTAATAAATCGACTAATTAAACTCATGTTTCTATAATCAATTCGATCCCCCGCTTGGATCGGGGGCAAACGCCTACGAAAAGATCGCTTGGATTTAAGAAAAGGTCGCTTAGATTTAAGAAAAGGTCGCTTGGATTTAAGAAAAGGTCGCTTGGAGTTAAGAAAAGGTCGCTTGGATTTATCCATGGTTTGTTTCATTTATTTCTTTAAACCGAAAATCCTATTTCGGTTGGATCTAGAAAATGAATTAGAATACATAAAAACAATAGGATTTTCTTTCTATTCAAACTCTCTTAGCGAGAATTCGCATGGCATTTTCCCCCTCTGGGCGGGTGCAAGTGCTCGGTTCGAGCTATTTCGTTATCTCCCCGTGAATCGTATGTTTGTAACAATATGGACAGAATTTTCTCAATTCCAATCGATTAGGCGTATTGTGCCGATTCTTTTGAGTCATATATCTGGAAATGCCTTTGGATGCCTTATTAAGACCCTTTCGAACACAAATAGTACATTCTAAAATAACTCTTATTCGGATATCCTTACCCTTGGCCATAAACCTCCTTTGGATTTTTGATTTACTCAACGCTTTTCCTTTCGATTCGAAATGAAGACGAAAGAAAAAAGTAGAAGTTGCTAACTTGAACGCACATTATGAAAAATTTTGCTACAATCAAGATCTTCAAATAAGATCCAAAGATTGCGAAACGATATTTCAAATCACAGTACACAATTTCGTTTAAGTATCTTGTATAATACTCTTCGCTAGACCCACATTTTCGAGTCTACTTCCATTCCTCTACTCTTCGATTATTCGATTAGTCGAATTGGAATTCGAATCCCACAGCCGTTGAATCCACTTTTCTTCTTTCTCTTTCCTCCCTTATTCTAAAAATCAGAAAAATATAGAGAAAAGAGAAAAGAAAAATAGAGGCGGAGACTTGATTAGTGACAGATATTTCATTGTAGTTCTAATCTTCTTTATTCCTTTCCACGTCACTAACTAGAATGAAAAAAAGGAGAATGTCAATGCATCCGGGAAAAAACGATTAATCTCTATCAATAGACCTGCTAAAGACGCGAACCATAGCGCACTTAGTACCGGTGCCACGGAAAGATATGTTTTTAGATCTCGCATTGAAAACCCCCTTCATTTTATTGTAATACATAATTCTAATACATATATGATCAGATGCATAGGTAGTTAAGGACCACTTTTAATTGTACTCCACGGAATTGCGAATTTAAATTGACATGTACAATGATCCCCTAACTCTTTCCATATTTTTCGTAAAAGAGAAGATAAAAACGTCCTTTTCGTCTCGAGCATTCCCCCCATCATTGACTTTTCCGACAGATTCCGTTCCATTTTTCAAATGGATAAAATTTTTTTATGAATCTTAATGCATATTATATGTTAAATGAGACCAAAAGAACGAAATGGACAGAGAAATTCTCTATATATAGAATCGATAGACGAAAAAACGATGTGGAAAACAAGACGGGAATTCTCTACAATGACACTGTAGACTAATGGGAGGGATGTAGCGCAGCTTGGTAGCGCGTTTGTTTTGGGTACAAAATGTCACAGGTTCAAATCCTGTCATCCCTACCTATCACTACTCGAGAGAGCAGTAACGGGGGATTCGGTGAAATCGAGGCCAATTGGACAGATAGAATCTTTCATTCTTATGATCCTATAGTCTATCCATGATGTATTGAACTTACAAAAAGAATCCAAGCCTTTTCTTTCCAGTCTTAGCTGTTTTGATAAGAAAGCGCTCTTAGTTCAGTTCGGTAGAACGTGGGTCTCCAAAACCCGATGTCGTAGGTTCAAATCCTACAGAGCGCGAGTCCGTTCTTCTTAGATTGAACTAGCGTCACTAACTTGAACAGCAATTGAAGACCTCCCGGATAGTAAAAGGAGGTCAATCAAAAAACGTGCTATTAATTAATCAAAGGTCCAACTGATCGCCGCGCCTGTATTGTAAATAGGCCGTTACAAATAATCCAGCCAAAGTAATAGGAATTAGACCTAAGACGATTCCAAATAGAAAAACTTCAATCATTTCAAGTTGTTTGCAAGGAGAAAAAAAGAGGTAATATCTCTCCCTAAATATTAATCCGAATTACCATCAATCTCAATAACCAAGAATTGTCAATTGACCCGGTAAGTAATTTTGAGTCCACAGAATTTCGCAGAAAGATTTCTTTTTCTGAGTTTTGCGCAGTTCAAATCGGAAGTTCAAATAAGTCGTATTTTGCTCAGCCCGATATAGAAAGCGGTGGTTATAGTTAAAGCCGCTAGTAGAAAACCGAAATAACTAGTTAGAGTAGGCATGAAGGAGCTCAATGAAATCTGGCCTTTTTATACATATATTTCTCAAAAAGCACTTACCTAAGTTTTCATTTTTGACAAATCACAAGAGGAGAGAAACAAAAAGACCAATTGAAAGTTTTTGAGTCATTTAGTATTATAGACAATACTAAAAAATAGAAAGTGACAAGCATATAAAAAATTGGTTCATCGTCTACAAGATCGACCCATCCTGTGCGTGCAATCAAGGGATTGAGCACCTTTTGAGTCAATGATCAATTCAACTTCGAAAGGAAGACTAAGAACTGGTGTAACTTCAAAAACGGAAACTCTTTTTGAATCATTACAGAATAAAGTTAGAAAAGTATTTCGATTTTGATCATTTATTTTGTTTTTTCATTCTATCGAATCTATTTTTTATTTTCGAGCAAAGCGTAATCTTAGCAAACTCTTTCTTTCATTTTGACTCATTATCTAGGAAATTTTTTAGAGAGGTTCCTTCATATCCTAGTTGAAAGAAATGAGAAAAAATGCTCACACGATCGCTCGAAAAATCAA